TGATTCGTAGAAATGAGAAAACGGATCCTTTGCTCTGATGTCTCAAACCACCCTATTCCTTTGTTTCTTATGATGTTTTTGAAAAATGGAATTTAATCCGCTTTTCAAGCAAAAGAGTAAAAGTCCAATTATTTGAAGAATTTTTCTTTTATAAGTTATAAGTTGAAGTTAATTGAATATGAATAATAGAAGAAGTTCTATTTGCTCAATGAATTATTTCCCTCTACCCCTCCTTTGTTTGTCCACTACTTCTTATGAATCTAAACAAAAGAATTTCTATAGACCCGGAAAAGAAGAAATAGTAATCTTTGATGAACAGGATAAAAATCATTATTATTTCGATACAAGACGACACAGGAGAAAGGGTAGAAAATCCTTTCTCTTGTGTCGAATAGAAGATTAGGAGGACTCGTAATCCCCCCTCTCCTAGAAGTATTTATTCTTCCTTTCATTTGTCCCGTCTTGCCTTGTATCCTTCCTTTTTTGTAGGCCTATTGTCTAGTACTAGAAATGGGATACAAGTAATGAATTCCGGACCCCCCGCAAAAACAGTATAAACAAAGCAAGTAAAGGGATTTAAATAATTTTTTGATCATACCTTACATAACATAATTATATTGATCAACAAGAATTCCGCGCTTTTTACTAACTTGATGTTAAGTAATCTCTGGATCTAGAAATTCATTTCGTACAATTGAACCTTTTCAAACTGTTTCTTTTTAAGAACCAAAAAGATTTGTGCCAAAATAACGGATGCAAAGAAGAATAAAAGACCTTGGACGCGTAATGGATCTTGAAGCACTATTTCCGCATCTCCCTGACCAAAACCTCCCACGTTTGGATTGCTTGTTAATGGTTGATCAAGCTTGATGGATTCCCCCTCTGAAACAAGAAGTTCTGGTCCTGGAGGTATAATATCAACTACTTGGTGTCCATCCGATGCATCCACTATGGTTATTTCATATCCCCCCTTTTCTTTACGTCCTATTCTGCTTACTATACCTGCGGATGTAGCATTATAAACTGTATTGTTACTCTTGCTCCCATCAGGATAAATCTGACCCCTTCCCCTGTTCCCACCTACATATATCGGATATTTTAAGAAGTGAACGTCTTTCTTCGTAGTGGGGTCGGGGGAAAGAATGGGAAAGATGATTTCACTATATTTCTGACCTGGAACAGGACCTATCACAAGAATATTTCTTTTATTTGGACGATAACTCTGAAAAGAAAGATTTCCCATTTTTTCTTTCACTTCAGGAGAAATACGATCGGGGGGGGCTAATTCGAATCCCTCGGGTAAAATAAGAACAGCCCCCACATTTAAAGACCCTTTTTTACCATTAGCAAGAACTTGTTTCAGTTGCATATCATAAGGAATTCGAACAACTGCTTCAAATACAGTATCAGGGAGTACAGCTTGTGGAACTTCAATATCCACAGGCTTATTAGCTAAATGGCAATTGGCACATACAATTCGCCCCGTTGCTTCTCGTGGATTTTCATAACCTTGCTGCGCAAAAATGGGATATGCATTTGAAATGGATGCTCGAGTTATTACATATATCATGATCAATACAGAAATAGATCGAGTCATCTGTTCCTTTACCCAAGAAAAAGTATTTCTATTTTGCATGGTACAATCATTGATCCCGGAATTTCTACAATAAATTAGATAGGTAGCTAGTATAGTTCCCTATCCACGAATCTGCCATTGTACGGAAATAATTGTACTGGAATATAGGACGAATACCTTGAAGAGGTAGAAATATAAAGAATAAGTAAAATGCTTTCTTTATACACGTTATACACGAAGAAAAATTCTGATTTGATTGATATCGGGAGATCAAATAAGTTCTTCATTCATTCATTGAATGATAAATTACTACAAGCGAAGGAGATACCCGATTTAAAAAATGGAAGATCCAATATTTCACAATTGTATCTAGAATAACTGGAAAAGTGGAAACAAGACCAGATATAATTTGATCATTATGAGCCAGTCCAAAATCGTTGTAGATCGAACCAATCATGAGTTCCCAACCATGGGTCGAGTGAAATCCGATCCATAAATCAGTAACTAAAAGAATCGAAAAAGCTTTTATTGTGTCACTTAAGTTATAGAGGAATTCCTGAACCCAAGAATTAAGAATGACAAGTTCTGCATTACCCAGAATAAAATAACCACTTAGAATAGTGAAACAGATTATATTTGTCGAGAAATGCAAAATTATATGGAGATGATATTCATTGTGTGTTTTGACCAATTGTATCGTTTCCTTGTGTATTTCTATAGGAAGCTTTTGTATACGTGTCTCCGGGTATTCCTTTATCATTTCATTCAACAAGAGGAGTTCCTTTAATTCTAGGAATTTTTCTAGAACATTTTTCTCTTGAATATCATTTAAAAAAGTTTCGGATTGCCTAGTATTCCACCAATTAGTAACCCAAAGTTCCAAACTTTTATTAAATGATAGAGAGACCCACCAGGGCAAAAATATTATAGATGCAAGATATGGGAGGGAAGTCAATGCTTTCTTTTTTTTCATTTATTATCTGTGAATTGTTAATGAACTGCTTCATTCGTCAACTCTATCTGATATTTCTCTAAAGTACGAGTTATAAGTTATATAACAAGGTATCGAACCCAGGGATCTATTTCCATTTTTGTGTAAGAATTTAGTCCTTGGATCTAGAAGGAATATGGAAAAGGAAATTAGCAAGTTCCTTCCCTCATGCTGGGAAAACATTCATTCTTCATTTCAAAATACTTCAATTGGTACTCGCAAGAAATAGGCTAATTCTGCAGCTTTTTGTTCAATTTCTCGTGGAGTAAAATTCTCATCAGTACGAGTCAAGGGAATGGTTCCTTGGCCTCTGATTTCCATATAAAGAACACGACGAGGAAAAATACCCTCTTTAACCTCCATTCTGATTGATTGGATATCTTTCAGAAAGAAGCGAAGGAAGATTCGACGATTTATTCCGGGGAATCCCCAACGAAAAATACACATTATTCCTTCTTTTCTATCGAATCGGTCATAACCACTACCCACATTCCATGAAATTGTACACCACAAATAGGAACTAATAAATAGACCCGCGATCCCATAAAAAGACATCACGATCCCTTGTGGAAAAAAAATGATTTGGTTAGATGGAAATCCTGATATCAGATTCCTACCAAGATAACTGGAAGTTCCAACCACTAAAAATCCCAGTGAACCTAAAAGAAGGATACAGGCCCAGAAAAAATTACTTGTTTTTCGAGACCCTGTTATTAGTTCTATCCATATATGTTCTGATCGCCAGTTCATACTATATTAGATCTAGTTGCATTCGATTGGAATTGAGAGAATAACCAAAATGAATTTGACTTTTCTTGATGCCGAAATAACTTTCATCAACTAGTACTATTCTGATATGAACCATTAGAAGTAATTGGTTAGATACATTGACTTTCTATTATAAATTAGAAAAATATTCGCGGATCATTTTTAACCCACTATACCCACCCGCATATACATGCATTTATGCAGATATAATGTATCCGCATGCATAACAGTTCTTTCATTTGTGTTCGGAAAAAGTCACATATCCTACCATATTACACTAAAGAAATAGCTTATTATGATCCAGTGTTGAAAAAAATTGATGCAATTTTGTCCCGTCGGATCTAGACAATCTTATTTTTTTGGACATGAAGAAATAAAGAAGCCATTGCAATTGCCGGAAATACTAGGCCCACTAAAGGAACAAAAATAGAGGGTAAGTTAAGATCTGTCATGGAATGAGTACCTCAATTTCATATTTTATTTTTACCTATTATAAAGATATCTTATGATAAGTATATCTATTATAAAAAATAGTAAGTGTAAGTAATAAATAATATTAATAAATAATATTAAGTAGTTAATAAGTGCAAGGAATGGGGAATTAAGTGTACCTATTTCTCTTTCTACACGAATATGATGATACGCTTGAATAAATTTTCTTATTATTCTCCTATCCTCATATTCTTTCTATCTTTCGAATAAGGAGTTTCTTATTAATATTAAATATTGAATTATTTCTAAATTACATTATTAAGTGCGTGACTTTAACTAAACTAATTCAATCCAACAAACGGAGATTCCTAGTAAAAAGGGGGATTTCCTGGTAGATATAGAAATCCACTTCTATTCTATATTTTCTTTCGATATATATTTTTTATTCAAGGGAAAGAAACCGTGTAGCTGAAATAACTCACTCAGAACACCTTTTAAAGGATTACGTGGTACGATTAGGTCGAATAAACCCTTATGGAATGAATACTCAGCCGCTTGTGAACCATCGGGTACTATTTTATTCAATGTTTGTTCAATTACTCTTTTACCCGCAAATGCAATGTAGGCATTGGGTTCAGCAATAATAACATCTCCCAACATACCAAAACTGGCTGTTACTCCACCGGTTGTAGGAGATGTAAGGATTGATACGTAGAATAACTTTTTATTTGATTGATAATTAGATGAAGCAGAAGATATTTTAGCCATTTGCATCAAGCTCAAACTTCCTTCTTGCATGCGTGCTCCTCCAGAAGCACACACAATAATGACAGGTAGAGATCGATTAGTAGCATACTCGATCAAACGGGTTATTTTCTCGCCTACTACAGATCCCATACTACCCCCCATGAACTGAAAATCCATAACCCCAATTGCTATGGGAATGCTATTTAGTTGACCTATGCCTGTTTGAACAGCTTCAGTTAACCCTGTCCTTCTTTGATAAGAATGGATACGATCTCTATAAGGTTCCTCCTCTGAATGAAATTCAATGGGATCCATAGAGACCATATCTTCATCCATAGGATCCCAAGTGCCCGGATCAATCAAAAGTTCGATTCTATCTGAACTACTCATTTTCAAATGATATCCACACTGTTCACAAATATTCATTTTTGACCTAAAAAATTTTTTATAATTTAATCCATAACAATTTTCGCATTGAATCCATAA